ACAAACAATTAGTAATAAAATGTGGATGAATAATATTTTCATCGATTTTGGATCGGATTTGGCGGCATGGCCAAGCGGTAAGGCAGGGGACTGCAAATCCTTTATCCCCAGTTCAAATCTGGGTGTCGCCTGATCAACAAAATACTTAGAATTTCTTATTCTACTGATAGAATAGAACTCGACAAATTCTTGCCCTGCATAAGCAAAGGCAAAGGACGGAGCTTGTCGATACTTGATTTATAGAATACATAGTTCTATAAAAGACTGTAAGTTGTTTTCTCAAAATCTGGTTCTGTTTGGGTTCTGGGTAGCGGCCCAAACAGATATACCAATAGGGATGAGGTAAGGCTTACTTATTAATTCCAGAACTACGAAAGTAAGAGGTCAGAAATCTTGGTATCCAAAGGTTCCTAAAGGACATTCCATTTTTGCTCCTAGGATTGAAGAAAAGATTATACGAAAGACTATCAAGACTTCCTAATTATCTTACACTACCTACACTAACGTAGGGTCTACTGACTCTGTCTGGAATTAGATTGGATAGACTGATGGGAAATCAATTTAGGAGTTGTGGAAAGGACTGAAGATACTTTGTATCCATACTTACGAGAGACTCCGAGTACTCAAACATTCAATCAGGATGGTTGGTCGGCTCTTATCTTATAGAATAACAGAGTCAAAGTAAAAAAAAAAGGATTTCTTTGGTCGTGTAAGGAGATTACAAAAAAAATGTATGTAATAATGGTAGTGATGTCTCCCCATTCTTTCACAGAAAGAAAGACAGTAAGGCTTAGATCAAATAGGAAATGTAGGTATCCAATAGATAGTTATCTATCTTGATGGTATATATATTTTTTTTTTATTTTTGCTTATGAAAGAAAGGTAACAAAACAAACAATAGGTCTTACTATTCCCACATGTTCCATTAGGAGCATTCCTTTGCAATTTGCAAGGAAAAGGTGTGTGTATCATATTTTTACTTAATACTTCCCAATTCTACCAGAAATCCTATAAAGAATCTGTTACGAGTGGATTCATTGAATTGGTTCATCAATAGCCTTAAGTCAGAATCCTATTTTGACTCTGCGCCATTGATTCTACTATGATTATTGATCAATAATGGAATAATTCCTTCATAGAAATAGGAGATATAATTCACATGGATATAGTAAGTCTCGCTTGGGCTGCTTTAATGGTAGTCTTTACATTTTCCCTTTCACTCGTAGTATGGGGAAGGAGTGGACTCTAGGTATATTAATAATTGATTGAGTAATCGATTGAGTAATCGATTGAGTAATCGATTGAGTAATCGAATTGTATCAATTGTTTAATTGATCGTTTTGCATTGATCGTTTTTCGAAGCTTTATTTTTAAAAAGCTTGTCTCTCTTTCAAAATTATACTGGAAAGACAATAATGAATAATAACCATTCGATCAAACAACGAATGATTACTATAGTTTAGTTGTATTTCAAAACTCAAATCTACGCATGATAGGAAATTTTTTCCAACCGAATTCCTCCTAAATATTCTGTTTGGATAAACCTGTTCTTACCAGAATTATGGATATTACAACGAGAAAAAACCAATCCCTAGTTTTTTCTTTATTTGTTTCTCTCTTTCTTTACTTTCACTGTTCTAAGAACAAATCGTTCTGCTATTAGATTACGACGATACTTACTTTCTACTGGAAGTGACTAGTGGTTGTCCAAAGAGGTTCTACACATAATAAAATTAGATCTTTCTTCCGCTGAGTGATCCACCACATATCATACATTTAACATTTTAGACTCCTAGAGATTTTTTTATGCTTTTTTGACTCATCTCATGTCATGTTTAAGCATGAAAAATGGTCCGAGTCCCCTTTACTAATCTACTTCCTTTCAAAATCTGAAGAAGTTACCATAGAACTTCGTAAATGATCTGTTAATGGCTCAATCAATGACTTCTTGGGATGGGAAATCAAAAAAATTCCTTGGTTTTGTTTTCTTTTGCTATAGTATATTCCTATACTATTCTTCCTCTATTGATTCTTTTGATGGATCCCGGAACCTATATATAAAATTATAAGAAACCTAGGAATTAGAAGAATTGGCCTTCGATTATTTTGGGTTGATCGAAATCGAGTGGATGTAGCGAAAAAAAGAAATAGAATTAGACTGCTATTTCGATGTACTAGTCTACTATTTAGATTAGATGTACATCTAATACATCATATACATACATATTGTAAATTGATCTATATAAACCCTCCATTTAGATAAAGTCTATATCTGTATACAATACAACTTTATATGATAATATCATTGTATACAATATTAGATAATATAAAAAAAATACTCTAAAGTGTGGTAGAAAGGACTATATATAGTCCTTTCTACCACACTTTATGATTCCAACCAGATCATTTCATTTAAGACTTGGAATTTTCTTTTAATCCCTTTCTTTCATTTCTTCAATCATTGAAAAAAGGATTGATAAGAACTAATAATTCAGATTCAAATTAATCATTTTGACTGACTGTTTTTACGTAGATAATAAGTAAAAAAGCAGTAGGAACTAGAATGAACAGTGCAGTAGCAATAAATGCGAGAATATTGACTTCCATAATTTCATTATTTATTTATTTTTTTCTTCGCAATAACTCGGGATGTAATCCCATAGAGATGAGAAATTTAACTCCTGTAAATTCATTGGGATGAATTGATCCTGATGATACTGAATAGGATCAATATTATGAATAACAATATCTGATCTATCAAATCGATTCATCGTCGAGAATTGAATAGTATAACATGGGAAGATCCTTTATCCATACTAATTACGAAATGGGATTTTTTATTGGATCAGGAATCCCATTGGATTTTTCATCCTCTTCCACTTTTTCTTTTCTATAACCTACTGTCTTCCTTATCTTATACAACTCTCCTTCCTGTGTATTATACTTACAATTATGAGGTATTATATGACCGGTATTCTATGGGTCACACACAGACCCAAACGAGGTGAGATGGAAAAAAAGGGATTAAATAAAAAAGATCAAATATTCCAACAAATTTACTGAAAAGGGTCCTTGCTCGGTCTTTTCTTTTATTTTATTAGTATCCTCTTTCTTGTATTTATTTGTACTGGAATGCATACATCAAAAATGATGTCTGCAATTTGAATGAGAATGAGATAGATTGTTTACAATTAGTCATTGAGGATACACAAACAAAGTCAGAACTAGAAAAGGTGTGGTTTAACCTGAAAAGTACTCTGTCGGGGTAATTATGTTAAGTTCATTGTCCATCGTACAATAAACGAATACCATTTTTGTATGTACTCCCGGTAAAATAGAATCACTCTACTCCATTTCATTGATCAAGAACAATCGAAAAAGAAAGTAAGACGAGGATGGTATCTCTAAAAATACTGAATATAGTAATACCACCAATTGTACTAATGTACATATGATATGTCTCTCCTTTATCAATCGGGAGTAGTGGAAAGATTTGAAATTCCCGTATCCATATTTGTGTGATGATAAATGCGAAATAAAAAACAAAAGAAATAAGGATCCCCACTGGGGATTAGATCTTGCTTCCTGTCCCCCTTTTCCGTGAAAAGAGAGAGATAAATTGATAAATTCACCGGATCCTAGTTCGGGACTGACGGGGCTCGAACCCGCAGCTTCCGCCTTGACAGGGCGGTGCTCTGACCAATTGAACTACAATCCCAGCGAAGTGTATGGCATACATATTCTTAATGTTACATATTCTTAATGTAATCATAAGAACATTCTAGTCCTAGTCGTCGTATTGTAAGAAAGACAGGAATGATATACTGATATCATATCCACATATAATATGGGCTATAGTGAGAGTGACACGGATTACTAGTAACCAATAATTATTTTACGGCCAAAAGTGGATAATCAATCAGAAAAAAGAACTAAACTTTTTTGTTTGCTTTTCATGATACTTTACTTAATTAAGTAAAGTATCATGAATTAGATCCTTAGAAAGATCAGAAAGAGAAAAATAGGGATAGAGAAAAAAAATTGATTCTTTCTCTTTATTTCTACGGATTAGGCATTTCCATTTATGGAAGACAAATTGGTTATATCATATTCATGGAGCGGTGAATTATTGGGCCGAGCTGGATTTGAACCAGCGTAGACATATTGCCAACGAATTTACAGTCCGTCCCCATTAACCACTCGGGCATCGACCCAGGAAGAATTCATTCTAGGCTTATCGATAATCTATGATCAACTTCCTTTCATAGTACCCTACCCCCAGGGGAAGTCGAATCCCCGCTGCCTCCTTGAAAGAGAGATGTCCTGAACCACTAGACGATAGGGGCATATACGCCCGACCATCATCATACTATGATGATAGTATGAGCAGTTTTTTGGAATTGTCAATATAGTCTAATGGTATGACTAGATCCAAAAAATCTTTCCTACTTTCTTTTATGTTATGATTTTTTAGAATTTTTTTCAAAAATTCTAAATAATAATCTTATTTTGGAGTAAATCCAATTTATTGTTCCTGAATGAACTCCTATGCATATACGTATATATTATGTACATATAGTACATATATACATATATGCAGTAGACTCATAATGAAAAAAAAAATGGCTAATTCATGAATTGAATAAAACGGCCCTTTTAACTCAGTGGTAGAGTAACGCCATGGTAAGGCGTAAGTCATCGGTTCAAATCTGATAAAGGGCTTTTTTTTCCACTAAACTCAAGTTTTAGCCTTCGTTTTTCAGCGGAAAATATCTCTATTATTTTTTCTAAAAAGAAAAGGATAACCACCATTATAACGAATTCTTATTATTCTGACTTTAAGTTAGGAAGTTGAACATTTATTGATTAGCAAAATGACTAATTGCACGTATTAGGAGTAGTCCACCTGTAGTGACATAGTAGTCCTCCTCATGTCTCATTATTCACAAATTTTTTGTCCTGGGACATAACAGAAATATTCTATAATACTCTATATATAC